CAAAAGGAAAAGCTTCGGCCATCCGGTGGTCATTGATCGCGTGTCGAAAACGCTCAGGTCGAAGTATGGCTTTAAGATCGAGTGATGAATTGATGGATGCCGCCAGAAATTCTGGTAGTGCCATACGGAAAAAGGAGGAGACTCACAAAGTTGCGGAAGCTAACAAAGCTTTTGCCCACTTCCGTTAGTTTTGTTTAGATTCGTTCCAATCCACAACGAAAAGATTGTGGATTGGAATCGGGGCGCAAGTATCGGGGAATCGAGAAACACTACGCAGAAATGGATGAGTGAGGGGTTGACGACTACTTCCTCCTCAGTTCGTTAATTATTACAATATTTGTAATACGTTGGTCGATGCGAAGCTGCGGAGTGATTCGTTCGTAGAAAGGCTTGACGCAGGGTTAGTTTCTTAGAGACCAAAATTGATTTGGGGCGCGCATCACGTAGGAGAAAAATTTCATTTCTCCCCTTCCTTTTGTTTTAGGGAATCCAGGTTGTGAAATAGTTAACAAAAAATTTTGAGATACGGGGAAAAAGCCTCTGTATCCAAGAATTCTAGAGACTCAATCAATTTCGGTTGACACAGATAGGTTTTTGTGATACACTACAAATTAACAGGCTTACTAGCCTGGGGAATCACTAACTCCTTCTCGGAAACCAAAAATTACCATGACCGCAACTCTAGAACGACGCGAAAGCGCAAGCCTATGGGGTCGCTTCTGCGACTGGATCACCAGCACCGAAAACCGTCTTTACATTGGATGGTTCGGTGTCTTGATGATTCCCACCCTACTAACCGCAACCTCTGTTTTTATCATCGCTTTCGTCGCAGCTCCTCCTGTAGATATTGACGGTATTCGCGAGCCCGTTTCTGGTTCTTTGCTATACGGTAACAACATTATCTCTGGTGCTATCATCCCTACTTCTGCAGCTATTGGGTTACACTTCTACCCAATCTGGGAAGCAGCTTCCGTCGATGAATGGCTTTACAATGGTGGTCCCTATGAACTGATCGTTCTTCACTTCCTACTTGGTGTAGCTTGCTACATGGGTCGCGAATGGGAACTAAGCTTCCGTTTAGGTATGCGTCCTTGGATTGCTGTCGCTTACTCAGCTCCAGTCGCAGCTGCTACCGCCGTCTTCCTGATCTACCCAATTGGTCAAGGAAGTTTCTCTGACGGTATGCCTCTGGGCATTTCTGGTACTTTCAACTTCATGATCGTCTTCCAGGCTGAGCACAACATCCTTATGCATCCTTTCCACATGTTGGGTGTAGCTGGCGTATTCGGCGGCTCTCTATTCAGTGCTATGCATGGTTCTTTGGTAACTTCTAGTTTGATTAGGGAAACTACTGAGAATGAGTCTGCCAATGCAGGTTATAAGTTTGGTCAAGAAGAAGAAACTTACAACATCGTAGCTGCTCACGGCTACTTCGGTCGTTTGATCTTCCAATATGCTAGCTTCAACAATTCTCGTTCTCTACACTTCTTTTTAGCTGCTTGGCCCGTAGTAGGTATCTGGTTCACCGCCTTAGGTATCAGCACTATGGCATTCAACTTGAATGGTTTTAACTTCAACCAATCCGTGGTTGACAGTCAAGGTCGTGTTATAAACACCTGGGCTGATATTATAAACCGCGCCAACCTAGGTATGGAAGTCATGCATGAACGTAACGCTCATAACTTCCCCCTAGACTTAGCTTCTGTCGAAGCCCCTTCTATAAACGGATAATTGCCGTCTGGTTATGCAGCACAACTGGATACCAAACCCTTCAACTTCGGAAGATGGAGTTTGGTGTCCAATGAAAAAGGAAGAAAGTTCCTACGGTAGAACGAAAAGAGGGGAGAATAACGGCCTGTCACAATCTCACGGTCACTCCCACCTTGAATTGAGGAGAAAGAAAAGTTGAAATATCCTTCTGAGATTTAACTCTTGAAAAGAGTTACTATTCCGATTTGCTGAATGCTTGTAATCCTTCAATTTTTGAGTAGAAGGAGTTGGGAGTACATTTTTCATTTTACAGATTCTCTGTTGCCTTGTTATATACATGCAGTTAATATGGATGTGTATCAATCGAAGAATCTATCTAGCTTAAAGGATGGATCTTGTTCACATTCGGGGAGCCCCTTAACAAAAACAAATAACAAAGGGGGCGGACGTAGCCAAGTGGATCAAGGCAATGGATTGTGGATCCATCACTCGCGGGTTCAATCCCCGTCGTTCGCCCATTCGGCATACCACTCTGCTTGCTTAGGGCGGAAAGAATTTGCTGAGGTGAATGGGCTATATGCGGGTCTTTTCGACAATAACATCTGAGAATTCCCGATTTCATTCCAGTTTTGGATGCGGCTATTTACGTTACGAAAATAACTAGACTCGTCTGATATATTTCTTCCATCCCATCTTGAAATTTTCGAAATTCTCGGTATAATAAATATGGGAAATAGGTAGATAAATAGTCTCAGAACTAATATGGAAAAAAAAACTATGGCGAAAAAGAAAAAGGTGGTAAGAGAAAGAGTAAGGGGCCCATATTTTTCATCTGAAGTTTGGGACTTCTTAGAAGTCGATGCATTAAACTACTTCTCCGAATCATTGGGAAACCAACATCTCGAAGAACTTGTAGTTAGTCCAGCTTCCACTGCTGAACCTTCTATCAGATTATCTGACTTGTGATTTCTAAGTTCACTGTTTTTCTGTAATCTGCGTCATTCAGTAATGAGGGGTAGTAGCATCACCCTGGAGATGCTGATGTTGCTGACGATACCAATTTTTATGCATCGCTTAAGTGACAAAAATTCGATCGAGAAAAGTTTTGTATTAACGAAAGTCATTAATGGAGGTGATGGGATAAGAAAGAAACAGACAGAAAATTCTGGCAATTTTTCCTACGATTGCTTCCTTCGATTCAAAAAATTTTTATCTGTTGGAAGAAATGGGGGGAAAGGAGTACCGGCTCCCTACCACTTAGGTTCGAACAAAGATATTTTAATTTCTGCAGGTTCCTCAAAGGAGGAGAAAAAAATTTGTTATGGTGTCACGACTTCCCCGGTTTTCGGTAGATGGAAAGCACGTATAACGAGGGATTACCTACTATTTAGCGGGGATAGATTCAAGGATGAAACTGAAGGGATTCAAGTGGTTCGTGGGGGTAGGTATCTGCAAAATTTACTTAGGTTTTTCAAATTCTATAACCACTTAATAGTTTCCAACAACGGAAGTGACTGCCACCAAAACAATTTTGATTCGTCGCTTCTCTGGAAAATTCATCACGAGCAAGATCTGGATCTGTTACAAGCAATACGGTTGGGAAACGATTCATTAAGTCCCGTAGTATTGGACCCCTGTGACAAAGGGATACTTAAATCCGCAGATTCAGCAGATCAGCGAGGGGATGGATCGGCATTCTCCTTTGAGCAAGAAGCCTTTTCCAACTTATCTTCGTTTACGTCTTGTAAAAAAACGATGTTGTTTCGCAACTTTATATCCGGATTAGATTATGGAGAAGATAGGAAAAACTTTCCCGTTCTACACGCTTATTCACAAATTAAAAATCAATTAATAAGCCGATTCACTGACTTCCTTTCAAGAATTAAGAAATCAAACCGTATTCTTGATGGGGAGATAGTTATTGACGTCGGTAATAGCATCAAATCCGAGAAAGGATTTTTTCCATCGGGAATAAGGGAAAATATGCCGTTTACCAAAATATCTGGCAAGAAACTTAGGTTAGCAAATAGCGAATACTTCGACTTCAATGAGATTCTTCCAAACTATTTTAAAGCATCTTTAGAGATACCTAAGGAAACAACTAATCGAAATGAAAATACTAATTTTTTAAACAAATTGAAAGGGGGGGGGGACCTAGATTCAATATATTCTCTAGTTAAATTATATGGGCGAAATAGAATCATACCTCTCTACTCAACATACATATTTCTTCTCCACGATTATCTCTGCGCGTTATCCACTGAATATTTCTACCAAATCAAATATTGGTTGGATGGATGGACGGGGGAATACACCAGTGTAACAAGAATTGCAACTGACTAAACAGTATTCAAGTGGAAGGATGACGTAGAGCGTCTACTGAACGAATCTGTTACCTTCCGAATTCATGAGTGTAGGAATGTTCAATCAAATGTGCATAGATGGCTCGATACGACAGGGGATTTGTCTTTTTCGCCTGTCGAAAAATTCTTGGGAGAAGCGATGAAGTACGACTTGGAGGAATTAATATGCCGTGTGTCAATAGTGGAAAGCAAGTTGCTAAATAATACTGGTGTCAGTCTCCGTAGTACCAATCAACATACCAAGAAATATTTTCATCGATTTCTCAATGTGTTATTTCTTTCTGAAATGATTGTTGCTGAGGCTATTCGCCAGAAAACTCTGATAGATACCATTGATTACTGCATCGAAAAATTGGACGATATAGATTTCGAGAAATTGAACAAAATGAGTCGTATTGAGCTTGATTTTTTATCAAGTTTATTTGGTGGTTACATTGACGAACAGATACTTTTTCTCAAAACAATTCTTGAAGAAAGAAAAAGTTTCTTCATCGAGTCTAGACTGTTAAGAAGTGAAAAATCGGTAGGATCCTCGGCCGCACTGAAACCTGCGTCGAATTCCACCTTTCCCGGGTTGCCTCGCATCGAAGCTATCCGAGCAGGATTCTCGAGTGAGGCTCTTTCCATTACGGGGAGGCAAATTTGGAATCTGTTTCTGTATGATTTAAGTCGTGAAGGGAATTCAATTAGGAATATTGGTGGGGGTATTCCAAAAAGCATTTCCGATCAAATGGATAAAATAAACGACTCACCTATACGGAGCCGTGCTGGATATAACTTCATCCCAAGAATTGAAAGGGGTTTCTTCATCGGGAAATGCAACAGTAGTTATCTCGACGTGTTAGAAAACTTTTCTGTGGGCTCCCACGAGAAAGCCATCTCATCTGATATCATCTCATTTATTCATCCCCAACTGTCAGATTCGTTATCATCCAATTTCTCGAAACAAACAGCAGGGAAGGTAGCTGGTCACTTACTCACACCAATTCAATTCATTTTGCCTAATCTGCATGAATCTGCGACAATAGTAACTCATTTAGATGGACTTCCCAATTCTATTTCGGATCTGAATGGGTTACTGGCAAGTTTGAGCTCATCCCTTCGTGAAGGGACAGACTCGTTCCTATCTTTGTGCAGTAACGATAGAGTTTCTTTGGAGAAGGCGTCGGTAAACTCCGATTCGTGGTCGGATCATCAGCAATCCCAACCTCGTCGGAATCTGATATTAGATCGAGTCAATTCGGAAAAGTTTGTTGAAGATGGATTAGACTCGAGAAATGGTTCCACCAGAAATCGAGTCTATCAAAACGGTTTGTCTACTGAGTATTTCTGGGAACCGGAAGAATTGGATACACCTTATTGGTCGCTGAGATTCTCATTATGCAATGATGTAACATCGAGATTTGTAGCAGGATCAATTGGAAAGGAGGTTCCCCGCGAAGATACGGGGTTCGCAGATTCATCTGCCCGGGAAGAAGCTACTGGCCCGTCCCATTTCATCAATTTTAATGAATTATCAAAAGATTTAAACGGATATAAGATCTCTTGGATCTTTTGGAAAGATAGTATCGGCAAAAAATGGAGCTTATTGATAGATTATATACCCCTGTTTTTTACCCCCACTTGGTGGAGATACTTCTGCGATCTAATTAGAGAAACATATCCAGAAATAGTACTTAAGATAAGTTATGATTCAAATCAGGATCTTCCTAGAATTTCTGAAAGAATTGCTGAGGATTTAGTAGGTGGCGCGAAAGGCTATTTACTCCGAAGCCTGCAAAGGATAGGATTGAGATTCGGAAACAATTCTATTAATACTATATTACCCGAGAAAGATCTCCTCATTCTCGAAAAAATTCCTGATGAAGCAGATATGTTACATCCAGGGGAATGGTCGGTATCTCAATTTTCCAATAGGCCTATCTCCTATTGCTGCATTCTCTCCATATTATTTGCTCTCGCGTTACTGAAACATCCTTTGTCTGCCGTTTCGGGTTCCAATTCTTTTCATTCGTGGAAACGTTTCGATACTATTGAATATTTAACAGACCCAATGCGTGGATCCTATTTAAAAAAGGTAATGTATTCCCCCCCGACAAGCTAAATGTTAACGAGAGATCTACTAATCCATTCCTTGAATAGATTCTTGAATTGTGTAAGTAATATAATTTTTTTCCTTCTCGTGAAAAATGAACTTGATTCATGGATATTTCGTAGGGAAAGCTCTGATATTTTAGATAGTAATAAAGAACTACTGACTCAATATTTAGTAACGACTAAGATTCTCTACAGGTATGCATCGAAATCGAAATCCAATTATGATTTATTGAGCAACAATATTTTTCATGAACCTTACCCACAAGAAAGATCCAATGTTTTGGCATACTTACTTCAATTCTGGCAAAATGATCTATTGGGTCACAAGATCCGTAAGTTGGATCCTGCGGAGAAGTGGGCTTTTTCCGCCCTTGGGAGAAATATTCTACTTTCAGCAACAACAAGACGAGGAGACAGTCTACTAAACATGCCATGTGGTGACATACCTATTTCACTCCAATCGGGATTATTACCATCTAGAGGAATTTTGCTAGTAGGACCTATAGAAACTGGGCGATCCTCTATTATTAGAGATGTAGCATTCAACTCCTACTTTCCAGTGGTGAAACTACCACTAAAGAAGTTCATATACAACCGATCCTTTTTCAATAATGTACGTGGAAATTTCATCTCGAAAGAGAGCGTACACCGATTAAATATCGTCTTTGAAATAGCGAGAGAAATGTCTCCTTGTACACTATGGATTCAAGATATTCATGAATTGAATATTCATCGTTCGTATAATAAGCTAGAAGCTGATCCCAAATTTTTACTTTGCCAAATATTGAAGAGTATTGGTCACAAGCTCGGCAACTCCAACATCCGCAAGAATGTCGTTATTGCCACGACTCACGTACCTGCGAGGATAGATCCAGCTTCAGTAGCTCCGAATCGGTTAAACTAATTAATAAATTTCCGAAAGTCCAATGGGTGTCAACGTCAGAAAGAATTGTCAATTCTATTACGTATCAAAGGTTTCGAAGTAGGGGCTGATCCGCCTCTTCTTGAAAGTACTGTGTCTGGAACTGCAGGTTATAGTAAACGAGATTTATTCTTTCTCGCTAATGAAGCGTTATTAATAGGTACTTCCAAAAGGAAAAAGTTTGTATGTAGCAACGCAATTGGATTAGCTTTGCATAGACAACATTCGACTGTTAGTGATATGGGCAATGGGATGGAATCTGATTCTGAATGGGAAATCTTTTCCTACAAGATGGCGGAAGCCACTTCGAAGAATAGTTTGATAGATATTTATCTCACAAATATTCCATTTATTGGTCGTGACGCGTTAAAAATGCGATTTTATTACTTGTCTAACTGGTATGTGGAACCTTCAATAACCGAATCAACAATTGATGAATTCACTATGTTTTCGCATCTCCTAGGGCTACTAGCTGAATTAGTAGCTCGCGATTCGTTCCAAATGGATATGAGGAAAAGGGAGAATTTCATTGCTATCGACAAACTCGTAGAGAATGACTTAAACCTAGCTTGTGGCCTCCTAGAAAACCTCTCGAATAATTTATCACGTTCAGAAATTTATAGAGAGGGGAGTCGATGCAGTAATAGTTTCTCTCCTCCCTTTCCTATTGGAAAACCCAAGTATTGCTCAGGTGTAACCTCTTCAAGTTGCTCTTCTAAATCTCTGAGAAGAGGGAGACTTAGTAGTCTAACCGATTTCGAGATGCAACAGTCACCCGAATTAATAAACTCAACGACAGATATATCGCGTGAGATTACTTGGTCCCACAAGGCTTGGCGTCTCCGTTTCCTGCGAAGCGGGACTTACGAATTGATGGGGGTATTATCCGAACCCAACCATTTGTATAACTTAATTCTCCTTTACTACAATCAGAATTATATACCCCAACAAGATTTCGAATTCAATAAGATTAAGGGGGAGAAAAGTAAGTGGCGCGAGAAAAGCGGGTATCTTTTCAGCTTCGAGAAATCTGTCACTAATGTAACAGATAACTCCATTAAAAGATTGGAAAACCGATTGGATAATATGTTGTTACGTGAGCAATTTTTCGAATTGGGAATCTCTGGCGACTCATCTAATGAGTATGAAACACATTGTGATCGATTTAACGAAACGACTCGACTTTTCGGGGGGCGCTTCATCTGGGACCCCATGCTTCTGTTCCAGCCAGACCCTAACATTCCTTCTTCGCGCCGCAACTTGTTGCCGACAAAAGAACTGGCGCGGAGGCTTTACACCATTTACGGTATGAGAAGGCAGCGCCTTCAAAAGATGTCAAATAAGAAAATTAAAAATTTCTTTCTCTATCGTGAAGATAATCCGAAATTGAAACCCGACTCATCTCTCAATCGGTGGAATAATCTTCCTTCGGATGAGGAGGAGCGAGATTCCGAATACATCAAGGAAACCTCTTTCATAGATATACATCTGCAATATCCACAGACATTTACTCCCGTTCGTTTAGGTTGCTACACGATAGCGGAGGATTTCCCGGAACGATTTCTTCGGTTTAGGCTTCTGGTTCATAGAAACAAATGGATGAGACGGAACCGTTCCCCATTTCAGGATTTTCTTATCTATAATATGTTGCTTGAAACTTATGAATATCTATCCAATTCGTTCCGGTTTGGTAAAGCATGACTGGATCGAACAATGAAACAATTCCTTCATGAAAGTTCGATGTCGTGAAACAACTGTTGTTTCCCTCCTTAGATACTCCCCACTCTGTCTAGATCTCTAGCCTTAGAATTGAAAGCCAAATCAGTAGGAGGAAGATCTATATTTTCCTTTTACTGATACGGAAAATCCAATTCCAGTATTTAAAAAAGTAAGAAGTTGGAGACCAGTTACTATTTACTATATGAATATGATAGGAGTCTCTCTACTGAAAAATAGGATTGAGAGGAGTAATATAGGTTATTCCGCAGGAATTATGCGGACGAAGCAAATTTTTTGTATAACTAGAATTTATTAATACGTATCCTCAAGAAAATTTTGGATTTCCCTCCCCCAGTTGACTGATTAATTCGCTCATTCCAGTCATTCGATACACCGGATTGAATTGAAGTGGAAACTATTAAAAGACGACACCTCAATGGGATCCTTGGAGCTGCTCAGGGAGCGTAAGGGGGGGGGGGTGAGGGAAGGACGCGCCAGTATTCCCGTCTCCACTTGTTGGTGTTGAGGCTTGAAATAAGCACGATAGTAAACCATTCAATGATTGGTGGGTCATGGTCCAACGCGACTTGATTTGGCATATGTGTGAAATACAACTCTCCTATTACTGGGAATTCTTGACGTAGATACGCATCTCCCCGGGTAGGATTCGAACCTACGACCAATCGGTTAACAGCCGACCGCTCTACCGCTGAGCTACCGAGGAAAATGGTAGGGGATTCAGTCTCATACACACTTGAAGACCTCTTTTCCGGAATCCAATTCCAAATCTGGAGGGAGTTAAGCTTTCTCTGCCATTTTGTAAACTTCGCGTACGCCCTAACTCCCATTATAGGGGGAGGCAGCGGCGATAGCAATCCCATTCGAATAGAAAGGCCCCCGAATCATGGGCATGGGAGGGGGGGGGCAATCGGCCAATACAAGGTCGAGTCAACCTTACAAGCCCCTCCCATGATTCGTATTGATCAATCACCAATCAGTGGTTTCTATTCCCCCCTTCCAGGAGGCGTAGTAGAATAGTCGCAGGATTCTTGCACCTCATGTCATGGAAGGAAAATATTTGAGGATTAGAAATAGGGAGAATAGGGAAAGCGAAAAGGAAATATAGAGATGGGGAAGATGCAGAATAGTCGGGAGAAATGAACGCGAATTGGAGCTTCGTGAAACGAAAATAGCAGTTTATGGAAAGGGTGGAATAGGAAAATCAACAACTAGCTGTAACATATCGATAGCTTTAGCTAGACGGGGAAGAAAAGTATTACAAATCGGATGTGATCCAAAACATGATAGTACATTCACACTCACAGGATTTTTGATACCTACAATTATAGATACCTCACAAGTGAAAGATTACCACTATGAAGATGTATGGCCTGAAGATGTTATTTATAAAGGTTATGGTGGGGTAGATTGCGTAGAAGCTGGAGGACCCCCCGCGGGAGCTGGGTGCGGGGGGTATGTTGTGGGAGAAACGGTAAAACTTTTGAAAGAGTCAAACGCTTTTTACGAATATGACATTATTTCATCTGATGTTCTGGGAGATGTTGCTTGTGGGGGATTTGCCGCTCCTTTAAATTATGCGGATTATCGTATTATTATAACTGATAACGGATTCGACGCTCTTTTTGCAGCAAACCGTATTGCGGCTTCGGTTAGGGAAAAATCACATACCCATCCTTTGCGGTTAGCCGGTTTAATTGGAAATCGAACATTTGACAGAGATCTTATTGATAAGTATGTAGAAGCTTGTCCCATGCCTGTGCTCGAAGTATTGCCCCTAGTAGAAGATATTCGCGTATCAAGGGTGAAAGGAAAAACTTTATTCGAAATGGCTGAGTACCAACCAAATTTAAATTATGTTTGTGATTTTCATTTGAATATAGCGGATTAAATTTTGTCCGAACCAGAAGGAGTCGTACCAAAAGAAATCCCAGATAGGGAATTGTTTAGTTTACTATCTGATTTTTATCTAAATGCCGATTCTAGAGGTGGAAATGAAATTGGATGTAATCAAGGAGATGTTTCGCTTGACTTTACAATTATCTGATAATGAAGAGAGTGAGTCTTTGTGTATACATATGTGGATCTATATCTACACCTTTCTAATTTAAGGAAACACTTCCACGAAAACTCCGGAAACTCCTGCTTTCGAATGTGAAACTGGTAATTACCACACCTTTTGCCCAATTAGTTGTGTAGCTTGGCTGTACCAAAAAATTGAAGATAGTTTTTCTTTAGTGGTGGGTACGAAGACTTGTGGTTATTTCCTACAAAATGCTCTTGGAGTGATGATTTTCGCGGAACCTCGCTACGCAATGGCAGAATTGGAAGAGGGAGACATCTCAGCTCAATTAAACGATCAAAAAGAGTTAGAAAAGATTTGTTTACAGATAAGAGACGATCGGAATCCTAGTGTTATCATTTGGATCGGTACCTGTACCACAGAGATAATAAAAATGGATTTGGAAGGGATAGCGCCAAAATTGGAAAGACAAATTGGAATACCTATCGTGGTCGCACGAGCGAATGGGTTGGATTATGCCTTCACTCAGGGGGAAGATACTGTGTTGGCTGCCATGGCGCATCGGTGTCCAGAATACAAACGGTGTGAAACAAACTGGAAAAGCCAGGGTGATTTTGGACGTATTAAAATCAATACTACTTCAAATAAACAAAATCCCTCTCAGAGAAGTGAATTAACAAGATCTAATCTAGTCCTTTTTGGTTCTTTACCCTCAAGTGTAGCTTCGCAACTGAATTCAGAATCGAAACGTCAGTCCATTTTCATTTCGGGGTGGTTACCTTCCCAAAAATATAACGAACTCCCCGGCTTGGGAGAAGACGTTTACGTATGTGGAGTAAATCCTTTCCTAAGCCGTACGGCAACAACATTAATGCGTCGAAGGAAATGTCAGTTAGTTGGAGCACCTTTTCCAATTGGTCCGGATGGAACGCGCGCTTGGATCGAAAAAATTTGTTCAGTTTTCAACTTAAAACCAGATGGTCTTGAAGAAAAGGAAAATCGGATATGGAAAAACATCGAAGATTATATCCGGGTGGTAACCGGTAAATCCGTCTTTTTTATGGGAGATAATTTGTTAGAAATTTCTCTAGCAAGATTTTTAATTCGATGCGGAATGATTGTTTATGAAATAGGTATTCCTTATATGGATAGGCGATACCAAGCCGCCGAGCTTCTACTTTTACAGCATACTTGCAGAAAAATGAAAACGCCCTTACCTCGGATTGTTGAAAAACCCGATAATTATGGACAAGTGCAACGTATGCACGAACTGAAACCTCATTTGGCTATTACCGGAATGGCCCATGCCAATCCTTTGGAGGCTAGAAATATAGATACCAAATGGTCAGTTGAATTTACATTTGCACAAATTCATGGATCCGGCAATGCTCGAGACATTCTCGAGCTAGTTACTCGTCCGTTGCGATGTAAAGGTGGCTTGACCTCAAGCTCCCGTAGTTTATCAAAACAGACGACAAGAATTTAATTGAACTTCCCCATATTTTTTTTAAGTACGTAACCATTGGTAGCTAATCACTATGAGAAGGTATTTAACTGCGGTTAGTTGATTTCTTAATCAGGAATTTTGTTAAATTTATCGCTTTTTTACGATTAAGAAAAAGAATTCTCAACTTTTTACGTAAAAATTTGCATAAAACCTATGATTGACTTTTCAAAGTTACTTGAATGATGTAGCATTCCTGCGTATAATAGTAGCAATACTACTGGTACTGGAATGGGAGCAAAACATGGAATAAACGACGAGAGGTGAGGGTTCTAATAGAAAAGCGATAGATACGTGAGATTACACACAAATAAGTCAATTTCCTTACACATCAAAAAAACTGCAACGAATACAAATATATTATTGTTACTGTCCTGGACAAAACTGATCAGTCCTTACATACTACTTGGTCTCTATTACGGGTTACTCGCAACATTACCTGTGGGGCCTCCACAAATTTTATGTGTGAGATCTTTTCTTTTGGGTGGGAATCTATATGGTCTTGTTTCTCTAAGTGGGTCAATGCTGGCACAGCTAGTAACTATTTCGTCGATATACTGTTCACCAATCTATTTAGTACTGTCAAGGCCACATGTACTTACTGTCTTTGCAATACCATATATGCTCCTCTTTTGTTTGATAATCAAGGATTTTCCAAATTATCAAATTTTGCGTCCCGTCACATTATTACGTGATTCGCGAGTAGTGAGATTATTCCTGATCAGTTTCTTGTTTCAAATTTTGAACCCAATTCTGTTACCAAATCCTGTATTGACAAGACTAACTTACCTACTTTTCTTCAGGTATAGCACTAGTAAAGTCTTTCTAATCGCCACTTTTATGGGTTGGTTGACTGGTCAAATAGCATTCAACTATTTGTCTAGACTACTATGGACTCGCGTGGAAAGGGATTTGCCTATGCTCTATCTATTGGCGAAACGTTCTATATATACAACTTTTAGTATTGTTTTTGCAGTAAATGCTGTGGCTTATTTGGGTAGAGCTCCGGTATCTTTCTGGACCAAGAAGTTCATGAATGAATCTCAGGATAAAGAAATGTCTTTTTGGGAAATTGCTGAATATTCAGATCTCTTGTGGTGGTTTTTTAAACCATGGCCTATTTCTTTCTTCGACCCCTCTAGAGGAAATCGGGGCAATCGATTTGTTAAAAATTGTCGATCCAACATCGATAGTAGTTTCTATAGGGGTAGAACATCTACATACTTTTTTGAAAAATGTCTAACCGATGGGAAAGAAAGATTGTCTTTCGCAGCGTTGCCCAGTTTGTCAATTTTTGAAAAGTAGATATATCGGTCTATGGTAAAGTCCCGTAGGTCTGTAAACACCCATTTCTTAACTCAGAATTGGATTTCGGAAAAATTGGCAAGAACTAAAAGTTTTCAGAAAGAATTAACCGATCGGATTGATTTATTAGATACTGGTTCCTTTTTTTCAAAAGCAATGGGGAAAAAAATCAGATTAACAGGCGGGAAAAGGAAGAGGATACCCCAAACCTACGACCCTTTCGTCAATAACTCTCGTATACGAATTCCGGTTCCACAAACATTTTTGATAGCAGATGAATTGGGTTTGACCAGATGGGAATGGGACGAGTTAGAAGCGGGAAAAAGAAGTAAAAATAGGAAAGGCATCGCCAAAAAAAATGTTCTTAAAGTTTGGATCTCCGCAAAAAATTGGAAGACGCTACAGGGAAATGAAATTACTCTTCCGTGGGAAACTTTGCCAGTAAGAAGTAGGCGTATATTCCAATTCATATTCAAAAATCGAGTTTTGTACGACTACGAGGTGCAAAAAATATTGAATAAGATTAAATATTCGTCCAAACCAAATGTTACTTGGGAAGAAATAATGGATTTAGATTACGAGGATCGTCTATTATTTCTGACCTACCTACAGAAGGGACGTTGTCACCGAATTGATCGGATGTCTGCATTCAAAACGTTTTTGGTAAGTGATTCTAAAATATTGTTAAATCCGGATAAAAAAATACGCAGACTCCACAAAGTCGAGGATCTAAGTATGGATCTGGCCCGGAATATCGCACTGTATTTCGACAACGATTTCGACGTTCCAGGGGGAGACGGTGATTTTCGTTATAGGAAATTGCGTAATGTGGGTATTACTTCCGCAAGAGGAAAACCCAGATCGGCAAAATTGGTGAAGCGATACGCAAAAGTATCTGATTTCCGACGAAAATTCCTGAAGGGATCCATGCGTTCTAGAAGGCGTAAGACTTTGCTCTGGAAAGCACTTCAGGGAAAAATACGTTCGTCTTTTTTCCTCAGATCAGCGGAAGTACCAATTTTCTTTCAACCACCCATTGATCGGTTGATAACGTCGAGTCTCAAAGCAAGATTTGATGAATTGGAAAAAGACACGGATTACGAGCTCGGGCAGCAGCTACTAAATACTTTTTCATCCGCGGAGAAAAATTTAATTGGTGAATCAAAACTTGTTCGTTCAGCTGTAGCAGCTAGATCGGACATAGGTCCTATTCATAATGGAAGAGGATATATGCTCGTGTTCCAATCCAGATTTCGCAAGTTTATAAAACTACCAGTACTTATAATCCTAAAAAGTATCAGCCGTATTTTATTCCGCCAAAATTCCGAATGGAATAAAGACTGGACAAAATGGAGGAAAGAAATTCACATCAATTGTACGTTTGATGGCGAAGAATTTTCCCAAGATGAGTTACCCCCACGATGGTTAAGAGAAGGTATCCAGATAAAAATCGTGTATCCGTTTCGGCTAAAGCCCTGGTACACGGATGAGAGTAGGAAACAACAGATTCTTCGGAAAAAACATATGGAAGCTGGATTTAGTAAGAAACAAGAATTAACAAACAAAAGGAGATTGAAGAGAAAAAGACCCAAATTTACTTATTTAACTGTTTTGGGGTATCAGACAGATGTACCTTTCGGGACTATTCAAAAAGAAACTTCTTTTTGGAAACCTGTGCGGAAGAAACTAATTCAAATTTGCAAAAGGGGTTTACCTTGTCAAATTAAGCACACCTATCAATTTATTGACTCCAAGTTCAATTTGCAAAAAATTTTGAAAACGAATTTAACTACTTCGAACGAGTTGAATTTTCTCTTCAATTTCGGACAAGTTAGAAAAGTACCAAGTGATTTTGGTTCAGAAAGAAAAGATTGGATGAAGACCTCATCCACCAATTACATAGGTGAAATGGTGAAACCTGAGTATGATATGATCATGAGAACTAGTCAATCTATTGCTATTGGTGGGGAAATGTATCCGGCTAGTATTACTGAGAAACAATTTGTTGCTAAAGAACAAGTAAGAAAAGAATTTGTCGCGGGTGGCATTGCAGTCGGCCTCGTAAAGCCTTTGGACAAAAAAGTTGAATCAGATCAACCAAATCCCGAAAAGATTTTGGTGGATCCGGCACCAGTTAATATTGTATTAATTGATAAAAATTTCATTAATTCTGGGAAATCCGAACGGAAACAACCAGTAGATTTTGGGGAACTAATATTAAATTTATGCTTATTCGGCGAGGAAGCAGTTGAAGAATTTGTCTCGGTAGTAATAAACTTGTTTTTCACAATTGACAGGGTTTTCGTTCATTACTTCAATGAATTTGTTGCATTTTATACACACCTGATAAGGGTGCTAAGTAACATCAATTGGGAAAACAATTTATTGCTAAGAAATAGATTTCCGCGTCTTAACTCGTCATCTCAAGCTCGTCTCTATGCTGATATATGGGACATTGGTATGGGGAAGGACTTAAACCTAAATATGTTAGTTAGTAGTAGTGGGATAAGTAATAGTAATTGCGAAAAAATAAACAAGCGGAGTGATATTTGTATCCATAGCAATGGTGTCTCAAATTTAAATCAACCTGAAATTTATGTCGAAGAAACTCCAGTCCATTATGATTCTATTGCGACGAAATTTCCAAGTCTTGAAAAGAAAAGTAATTCTGTAACTAATTTGACAATCTGTTTTGATAGGCGGACTGACAAAACTACCAACGAATCTTTTGATGACAATATTGTAAAATATATGGAAAAAAGGGGATTTCTTAATAAGTTTTGTAACTTGAATGAAAAGAATTGGAATGAATGGCTAGAGTATCTATATAGATATAATTTGCCGTTAGCAGTATGGCGCAATATAGCACCTCAAAAATGGAAAGTTAGGTTGAACGAATTTAGTAATATTGAGACAAATACTGCAAATAAACTGAGACATAACGTCTCTCGAAGCAAATTACATAGTTATTCAATCTACGCAAAAAAATTATTTCTCAGGGATCAGATTAGGAATTTCAGTAAACTCCGTAAACACAGAAATCTGTTACAGAACTTAGCGGATTTCGTGCAAAATGGGGATGTACAAAACTTATCTGCGCAAGAAAATGTTATAAAGCAAAAGTTTCAACGCAAGAATCGCATACGAAGAATTAGTAGGGAAGAGGGAAACAGATTTGGTAAATTTGTTCACTTCCCGAATTCTCGCGCAGAAAAAAAATTGAATTTGCAATTTGACTTAATGCCGTGGCTAAATCTAAATGTTGCAAAAATGAAGGACTTTTCCAATTTCAAGAAGAAAACAAAGGGGTTGAAAAATCTCATGTTGAAAGATAATGACCAATCCGACTTAGTACTAGATATAAATGGTAGCTTACAGAAAGTATCGGATGAGCTGTACGAAGTAATGTCAGATGAAAGGGAAGATGCGGACTACATCTTCCGGTGGAAATGGAAATTTGAGGCGGAATTGGACAATTTCAGAAACTTAATAGCTCTTACAAGAATGCTAGGAGATGACCAAGATCTGGTCACACTCTGCGCCAATACTGAAATAAATTCGGATTTATTAAACTTACATTTAAACTCGACAACTAAACTTGATCTTCTCCATAATTTGTCTATCATTTCGGCTCATCGTTTAGCGCTAGTATTTGACGATCAAGATTTGTTGTACAAAATAATTAATCCTATGTTAAAATTCAAGTCCAGATTAAGAAGTAGAGCCAAGAGACGTTTATACAGAAATGTATATAATGATAGTTACATCTCGAAGTTGTTACACATATTAACTGAACACAATTACAAAAAGTCTCGCATTTATAATATCGACGATCTTCTACTTCCGAGACGTCGGAGGGAATTTCGATTCCTTCGCTGTTTACTAATTTCAAGAAACTCAGACTTGGTAATATACTCCTCTCACCTTATTTCAGAAATTGAAAAGACGTTTAATGTGGAGAAGCAACATCCCCCTTATCTGCTAGAACCAAATGGGATTCAAAAGATCAAACGTTTTTTATGGCCTAGTCACCGGTTAGAGGAAGTAGCTTGTGCCGGTAGATTCTGTCTTGGCGTCACAACTGGTAGTCGATTTGCAGCGCTTAGAATACGGATGTATCCCCTTACTTCAAGTTGAAAGAATCAGGGAGAAGCCGCGATATGCGCCCACTTGCTAAATCAGAATGATCGTAGTTGGGATAGTTGGAAATAATTATTCACAAACTTGAATCCTACAAGCAGAATCGAAGTTTAGAGCATTTATCGGTCAGACATGGAGACTCAATCCATAGTTATCGGGTGTGTGGGGTTTTTTACCACACCCCCCCCATACGAAAGTAACCAAATTTTTATGTACAGATAATTATTGCTGCAACTATCAGTCAAACCCCTTATAATCGATCCAATACAGGGAACAGATTTGTGATTACTACTATTATTACCATGAAGAAACAAGAATCTATTGACGCACAGTTCTCAAGTGGGAATCGAAATACAGGATTCACCGCTTCTCAAATTTACTACTCAACTTACCAAGTGGCGAAGCTTACTTCCCACCTGGAATTACATCCGAAGGACTACTCATCCCAACTAGGTTTGTGGAAATTACTTGGGAAACGCAGGCGTCTCCTAACTTATTTGTCCAACTCAAATACGGGTTTATATGTGAAAATTTTGAACAAATTAGGTATTCGGGGGTTGAAAGGACGTTAGCTTGAAATTTTTTTTTTCTTTTATGCTTCTTTGAGAGGGTTTGATCCCTCGCCACGTTCTAGTTGAAAAAGTTGTCCCATCCCCGGGCAACTCGGTTTTTATGATATTTATTGGAAAGGAAGCAATTTACGGGTATTCGCCTTAAATATGTTGATCCAGTTGTGGTAAGCATGGGTCCTCATCATCCATCAATGCATGGTGTTCTCCGGCTTGTTGCCGTTCCGCAGGGTGAAAATGTTGTTGATTGTGAACTAATTTTGGGATATCTGCACCGAGGAATGGAAAAAATTGCCGAGAACCGAACAACTTTGCAATATCTTCCCTATGTAACGAGGTGGGATTATTTAGCCACTATGTTTACCGAAGCGGTTGCCGTTAATGCACCAGAAAAATTGGCAAATATTCAGATACCCGAAAGAGCTAGCTACATACGCGTAATCATGCTTGAATTAAGCCGAATTGCTTCTCATCTGTTATGGCTCGGGCCATTTCTAGCAGATATCGGTGCGCAGACTCCCTTCTTTTACATATTCCGGGAAAGGGAAATGATTTACGACTTGTTTGAGTCTGCTACAGGCATGCGAATGATGCATAACTATTTCCGAATTGGGGGAGTTGCCGCAGATCTGCCATACGGGTGGGTAGATAAATGCTTGGATTTTTGTCAATATTGCCTTCCAAAAATCCATGAGTATGAGCGGCTAATTACAAAAAATCCCATTTTCCTGAAACGAGTACAGGGAGTAGGTTTCATAAGCAGACAGGAAGCCATCAATTGGGGATTATCTGGACCTTCATTGCGAGCTTCGGGGGTTCAATGGGATCTCCGCAAAATTGATCATTACGAATGTTATGATAAACTGGATTGGCAAATTCAGTGGCATGGGGAAGGAGATTCTTTGGCTCGCTATTTAGTACGAATTGACGAAATGAAGGAATCAATAAATATTATTCAGCAAGCCTTAAAACTTCTTCCGGGAGGTCCGTATGAAAATCTTGAGGGTCGGCGTCTTGTGCAACAAAGAGATGAAATGGACTGGAGCAGCTTCAATTACCAGTTTGTTGGAAAGAAATCTTCTCCCACTCTTAAATTGCCTAAACAGGAACATTACGTAAGAGTAGAAGCTCCCAAGGGAGAATTAGGGATTTTTTTAATCGGAGATGATAGCGTCTTTCCTTGGAGATTGAAAATCCGTCCACCTGGTTTTACAAATTTGCAGATTCTTCCTCAATTGATTGTAGGAATGAAGCTCGCAGATATTATGACAATATTAGGTAGCATAGACATCATTATGGGAGAGGTTGATCGTTAGAATGATAATTGGTACCGAATTTAATGGAAAGCGACTAGTTGATCTTTTCAACAAATTGGAAATTGCAACGAATCTTTCTGAATCGATTTGGATTTTTGCTTATACTCTCATTCTAGTTTTGGGAGTCACGATGGGAGTCTCAGTCATTGCATGGCTTGAATGAAAGGTATCCGCGGGGGTGCAACAACGTATCGGACCGGAATATGCAGGTCCGTTAGGAATTATTCAATCTTTAGCAGATGGAATTAAACTTCTTTTGAAAGAAGACGTTGTTCCAGCTAAGGGTAATGTCTGGTTATTTACCGCCGGACCAGCTGTTGTAGTCACACCAGTCTTCATCGCCTATTTGGTAATACCTTTTGGCCAACATATCATTTTATCTGATTCGGGAATAGGTGTTTTTTTCTGGATTGCTATCTCAAGCATCGTACCCCTGGGTCTTCTCATGGCTGGGTACGGTTCGAATAATAAATATTCTTTCTCAGGTGGTCTCAGGGCCGCGGCTCAGTCTATCAGTTACGAAATACCCTTAGCCCCGTGTGTACTGTCGATATCCCTACGTGCGATTCGTAAAGCACGAATGAAAAAAGAGGTAGACGTCTTCATCTCGTACTAATAAAACATTTCGTTGGATGACAGACCAAATAGTTATCTGGGTGAACTCAAACGGCGTTTTCGCAGTTACGGAATCAAACCCTATAGTCCATGGACGAACTAAAAGCGTATTTGAGCAGCGCATGCTACGTGATCCCAAGTCTTTGACTCGTTATCTAGGCTTGAAGCGGATGGGAGCAGGTAGTCAGTTTTTGTTCCCCTCTGGAATTACAAAAAGTGATTGGCGAGAAACACGAATATACACAAGAGATTTTCCAATCTAAGGCGGAGTAAACGAAGAGTAAATTCCGGTTGTGGAGAGGAGTAAACGGGTAAATTTGAACGCAGAAATCTATCTATATATATACATATATGTCTCTATATGCATAGATTTCTACCCCTTTTCAAACCATTTTCTCTTTTCGTTTCGTTGCATGGAATAACCTCTGCTTTGGTAGGGATGACTGAGTAGTGCATCTAAATAATTTCATTCTCGAGTATAATCCCATTTACTTCAGTGATAACCATTTGGAACGAAGTAACCCTCGTCAAAATTATGCAATTGAAAAGATTCTGCCACAAAATTTTCTATATACAGGAAAGAAAGATTACACTTTTCCCAAATGGAAATGAGCGGAAGATATAAAGCGTTTCTTAAAAAAATTCAATTTGTAGAAGTATGAAACTGAATAAGGTTAAGACAGATTCGGAAGCAAATTCGTAGCAAACAGAATCTCATCGATTATAAGCGGATATTATTGTCTACAACTGAAGTAATTCCCTTTTCTTCACTATCTCGATGGGGAGCCGTATGAGACTCCCAGTTCATGTACGGTTTTGAATTAGAGGCGGAGGAATTCGCCGACTATCTTTATCTGGTAGCTTGAGTACAGTTGATATAGTAGAGACACAATCCAAATATGGCTTATTGGGGTGGAACCTGTGGCGTCAGCCAATAGGATTCATAGCATTTTTTATCTCCTCATTGGCGGAATGTGAGCGATTGCCATTTGACTTGCCAGAAGCGGAGGAGGAGTTAGTCGCGGGTTACCAAACTGAATATTCGGGGATAAAATTTGGCTTATTTTATGTTGGTTCTCACTTAAATTTGTCGGTTTCCTCACCATTCGTAGCAGTCTTGTATTCAGGTGGATGGAATTCCCCAATTCCTTTCTTTGAAAATCTCGGACAAAATGTTTCAACTTCGAGCGGCATCGACGAGTCGTTCAGCACGTTGAGGCCAGTTATAGAGGTAGCCATCACATTATCAAAATCCTACTTTTACTTATTTATCTCTATTTTGACAAGACGGACTTTACCTAGAGTAAGGATGGATCAATTACTAGATCTCGGATGGAAATTTCTTCCGCCCATTGCTTCGGGAAATTTATTGCTGACAGCTTCGTTTCGAATCTTACTAATAAATTGACGCCTCCACTTCAGCTTCAGTTCAAGTTGAATTCATTTAATTTAATACCAGAAAACAATTGCACCTATCTGTTCCTCCCCTATTACACAGAAATTTTTTTTATATTAAGAAATAAAATTGAAGTTGGGTTTATCTATATTATGTTTCCGACAATAATTAAATTTCAAAATTATGGTCAACAAGTTGTAGAAGCGGCAAAATACATTGGCCAAGGATCCGCGGTTACTTCGGATCATTTAAATCGGTTACCCATAACTGTCCAGTATCCATATGAAAAAAATTTACCATCCGAACGATTTCGCGGACGTATCCATTTTGAATTTGACAAATGTATTGCCTGCGAAGTATGCGTTCGAGTATGCCCAATCAATCTTCCAGTTGTCGATTGGATCTTTATGAAAGAGGTGAAAAAGAAGAAATTGAGAAGTTATAGCATTGATTTTGGAGTTTGCATATTTTGCGGGAATTGTATTGAGTACTGTCCAACAAATTGTCTGTCAATGACGGAAGAGTTTGAGCTTTCTAGTTATGATCGTCACGAGCTCAATCGTGATCAAACGGCTTTGGGGCGTATACCCCTCTCTGCCTCTCAAGATATTTCAATTCAATTAGTTTCGAATTCAACGAACTTTTTCTCCAAAAAAAATTTGTGAGTAAAAAAACTTAGCACCCAACTGATAACTTGTGAAACGAGTTATCTTATCAAATAATTGATTGGATAACCCGTTTTCCAAAAAATTGGGGAAGGGTAAAGTAAGTATTAAGTGTAAAAAAATTTAAATGAAACACCTAAGTAATTGTGTCTAACGAATCTACCGGAATTAATTCATGAATTTGTTTTGGCATTAGTAGAATTGGGTATTTTGCTGGGAAGTTTAGGCGCAGTATCATTTGTCAATACGGCTAATTCTGCTTTTTCCCCGGGGTCGGTTTTTACTTGTATATCTCTATTATACTTCGTATCGAATGCAGATTTTGTAGCTGCTGCACAATCGCTAATTTATGTAGGAGCCATAAATGTTTTAACCGTATTTGCCGTAATGATTACTGACGAACCAACAGATTCTTCCAATGTCGCCGCTTCCGGCGTAGGATATCTCGTCGCCTCAGGGGCTTGCGCAATCCTTTTTTCAGCATTAGCTTGTGTGATTCATAATACAAAATGGTTTGATCTAACTTTCATCAATCGATCAGGAATTACTACATCAGGTATACCTGGGAATAATGTTCAGCAACTTGGATACAAGTTATTGGGCGAGTTTGTAGTACCGTTCGAGCTGGCTTCGATACTTCTTTTAGTTGCTTTAGTGGGAGCGATTAATCCGGCACGCGACGAGGATGCACTTCTAACCAATAAAAAGTCGTCTGCTTCATCACCCCGCGATAATTCTTTATTTTTCTGACTGACGCCGACTTCTATAAATTTAACTACATACAAAAACTTTAAAAGAATATATTGACTTATCAAAATTTTCGAGGAGAAATTTAATAAATCACGTTTGAACAAGGACTAATTCTGGGTGCCTACATCTTGTGTATAGGCTTTTTCGGACTAATTACGAGTAGAAATACGGTTAGGGCACTGATGAGTCTTGAGCCAATTTTTAATGCGATTACTCTAAATTTTATTACACTCTCGAATCTTCCCATCAATCGGGAGGGAGGGGAAATATTTTCACTATTTGTAATAGCCGTCGCGGCTGCCGAAGCTGCCGCCGGGTTAGCCATCGCCCTTTCCATCCATCGAAACAGGAAATCTACTCGTATCGACCAATCAAATTTGTTAAAATGGTGATTGATTAATAAGTTGAGCGGTTTTATATACTTAGTTACTGATTTCGTACCTAGTACTAATAGCAGTATTTTCATTCCACTGAGTTATTTTGATATCTTCTAACAATTATATTTGCTAACTAACCTTTTCAAGTAGTTCGTGGCAGTTTCAACTTTTCCCTTCCCGGAAAAACAAATTTTTATTAAAAAAAATTCTATCGGATAGATTTTGGAAGTAATAAGAACATTTTGCCAGAGATATTTAAGCATTAAGCAAAAATTGGGGTGGAGACAAAATAAAATTATCTCAATTCTTATAATAAAAATTCACTATGTCAATCTAATAGGAGTAGACAGACTCAATGGCACATTCAGTGAAAATCTATGATACATGTATTGGTTGTACTCAGTGTGTGAGAGCATGTCCCACAGATGTGCTAGAAATGATACCATGGGATGGATGCAAAGCAAATCAAATAGCTTCTGCTCCCAGGACAGAAGATTGCGTAGGCTGTAAAAGATGCGAATCCGCCTGTCCGACAGATTTTTTGAGTGTACGTGTCTATTTGGGATCTGAAACTACCCGGAGTATGGGTCTGGCTTATTAGTCAGTCAATAAAAAGGAAAGAGGAAGAAGTTAACCGTCGAGTCATTTCGACTCATACCCGCCCGAAACTTTAGACTTCCGAAGGACGGGTATGAGTCATCTAATTTCGTTCACACAGTCTTCTTTTTTAATAAAAATTATTTCTTCTCCAATTCATGATTAGTAATGTACCTCGGCTAACGCTAATCGTTTCCTTCCCAATTCTTGCTGGTTTGATTATTCCAATCCTGCCTGGTGATGGAAACAGAGTCACTCGATGGTATACCCCGGGTATTTGCATATTGGAATTTTTACCAATTACTTACATATCTTATTGTCATTTCCAATTTGATTCCCAATCAATTCAGTTGTTAGAGACGTTTAGCTGGGTAAAATCTATTCACTTTCATTGGTCGTTAGGTATTGACGGTCTTTCTATGGGTCTTGTTATATTGACGGGTTTTGTTACTACTCTAGCAACCTCAGCGGCTTGGCCCATTACTCGTAATACACGGCTATTTTATTTTTTGATGCTAATTATGTATGGCGGCCAAATTGGATTACTTGTCTCTCGCGACATTTTGCTTTTTTTCTTCATGTGGGAACTAGAATTGATTCCAGTCTATTTACTCCTATGTTTATGGGGCGGAAAAAGGCGTTTATATTCGGCCACGAAGTTTATTCTATACACAGCTGGTGGTTCAATCTTTCTTTTGGTAGCGGCTTTAAGCATGAGTTTTTGTGGTAGCGAAATTCCTTCTTTCGATATTCAGGATTCAATGCGTAAATCTTATCCCCTTTCGTTGGAAGTACTTATCTATATAGGCTTCCTGGTAGCCTATGCTGTGAAATTACCAATATTTCCATTCCATACCTGGTTGCCAGATACTCACGGGGAGGCACACTACAGCACATGCATGCTATTAGCTGGGGTACTTTTAAAAATGGGTGGATACGGGCTTATTCGAATTAATTTGAAATTACTGACTCATGCACATTTTTTATTAGGATCATGGATGATGTTGCTTGGAGCAATTCAAATCATATATGCCTCTCTCATTTCGATGAATGAGCGCAATCTCAAGAGAAGAATAGCTTATTCTTCGATTTCTCATATGGGTTTTGTAAGCATCGGAATTGGTTCCTTGGCAGATGCGGGTATTAACGGAGCCATATTGCAAATGATTTCCCATGGTTTGATTGGAGCTGCTTTATTTTTCCTTGCAGGTACTTGCTACGATAGAACTCGAACTTATCTCTTGGATCAGTTGGGGGGAATCGCAATTCCGATGCCTAAACTATTTACCATGTTTAGTCTATTTTCATTAGCATCTCTCGCATTGCCAGGAATGAGTGGTTTTGTATCAGAATTGTTAGTTTTCCTGGGAGTTGTTACTTCTAGGCAATACTCCTCTGCGTACAAAGCAGGAATTACGCTGCTAGAGGCAATTGGTACAGTATTAACTCCCATCTATTTGTTATCGATGTTACGGCGAATATTTTATGGTTACAGAGTTTTCGACAAATCAAATCCTTATTCAATTGATCCTGGTCCAAGAGAATTATTTATTCTAATCTGTTTTTTATTCCCAATATTAGGTATTGGTTCATATCCAAATTTGATTTTGCCTATCTGGAGTAATGAAGTATTTTCCCTGTTGCTTCCATATTTCAATATGACTAAGTAAAAAAGTAAAGCTCCTAGTCAAAATTTAAATTTGGTACGAAGAAAATTATTAGTTTCTCATATTTATTGTATAAAGGTGGAGAGGTTTCTTGGATCCCAGTTGGACTAGTCGATTCATATTTGTCCCCAAGATATTTGTAATTATCTAATTGTTTCTACCTGGAGACGATGGAGAGACAGAAACAGACATTTGAAAAATTGGCAACCTACCTATTTACTTGGAAGTCTGTTCCTGTTTCTCCATTTAAGTATTTTGAATTATCTTTTTACGCAACTGTTATTCCAATTCCTTGACAGATTCGAGAATTTAGTCAACTAGTTGTTTTCCTGAACCACTTCTGTTTGACTCATCAACTTTAACCTCCCCGTTTTTAGACTAACCATCCATAACTATGTAATCCAACTCCTAACAAATTGACTCCTAAGAAGCAAATCCAAACTAGAAAAAATCCCACAGATGCTGCTGCAGCCGGCCCCTCTCCCATCCACTTCTCATTTATCTTTGTATGAAGATAAGTAGCATATATCAACCGAGTGATTAACGCCCAAGTTTCTTTTGGGTCCCAGCTCCAATAAGATCCCCAAGCTTCATTAGCCCACACTGCCCCGGAAAGTATACCAATAGTCAAAAGAGAAAACCCCAAACTTATCGTCTGATAAGCCCATTTATCCAAGTAATTAATCAATTGGCACTTCTTCGAATTCAAAAGAAGTAAGTAGAGTGAGTTTTGCGCATCGGTCTTAATAGTGGTGCGATAGTTCGGCCAGGAAATGCTTTTTTTGAAATTGTGTTTCAAATTTACGACAGAATCGCTATCTACTTCACCGTAGAAGAGGCTCAATAAAACTATTGCCAGCAAAGACCCACACAACGAGGTTGCATAACTAATTGACGTTGTACTTACATGCATCATCAACCAATGAGACTGCGAGGCGGGTACTAACAACGTAGATTGCTGCATATTATGGGGAAGGCTTGAAGTTGCGAAGGCGTGAGTCAACATAGCACTCGGCGCCAAAACTGCACCCGACAACCCATTTTTATTTCCGACATTTGAAATTGGGTATAACAAAGAAAAGCCCCATGAAAGAAACATCAGCGACTCATATAAATTACCTAGCGGTAAATGGCTGGTTTGCAGGCAACGAATAATCGTAAATCCCGTGGTACGGAAAGAGGCAATTGTCATGCTATTCTTGCTAAAATGATTAAACCTATCAACTTCATAAAATAAATTTATGAGATTTGACAAAGTGACGAAAAAAAGCATCAAAAATGAGATGTGAACAGATATGTACTCTACGCGGGTATACGTCGTAATTGAAGTGGACCAGTAATTTATTCTAATTTCATCAAATTCAAATTAATTATTACCAATTTACTCGTAACTTCACTTTTTCCATACCTATTTTAATTCTAACAAATTTTTGAAACCCGTTTTTTTATTTTAGGTGCCGCTACTCGGATTCGAACCGAGATGCTCTGGCACTGCTTCCTAAGAGCAGCGTGTCTACCTATTTCACCATAGCGGCTCGTCCAAGTCTAAGCAGATGCCAATTTATTTTACAACAGTTCAGATCGCCGAGTCAACTGGTACATATCTCTGTGAAATAGAAGTAGAATGCTTGAATGTATATACGAGTTAGGAAAGTCTGAGAGAATTGATCAATTACGTATACGTAGTCCACATATTACTAATATATATATATAGACATATACGGAATATGGCGCAGTTTGGTAGCGCGCCATCTTGGGGTGATGGAGGTCACAGGTTCAAATCCTGCTATTCCGAATGCAGACGGCTTCATTCCTCTCATAGAGGAATTGTGACACGATATGTGTTATTACACATAGTCTTGGGGTGCAGCAATTGTTTTCCAGGTAATTAACAAGCCATCAAATCGGGATGCATATACGGAGAAGTATCTCAAAACTGAATTACGCGGAAGAAACTTCGAAACAGGAGAAGTTAGAAGTTTATTACCCCCTCTTTTCCTTCCACCTATTGTTTCGAAGCTTCTAGTTTGGAAACTCAGAAAATTTCTCATATTTCTCGCCGCTCCCGATCCGCTTCGGCATTGAGTTCCTATGATGCAGAACATTAATTATTCGAATCCTAAAATATGTTTATTAGAAAAGCTTAATTCAAACTTAAATTTGTTGCTCTCTCCGAACATTACCCTCCAATTGTTCATTGTTGATTGACAAGCACAATTCCTTTGCCAACTACCAATATTCAAACTGTTAGATAACATTTTTTTAAACTTCGCAAATTCTAAAAAAAAAAGAAATAATAACTTTAAGTTATTTGTCAAACTAAATAAGTTTTTGTCACTTCCTTTATTAGTTTTGTAGTTTTTCACTAAATTGCTAACTCCCCCATATCTGTACAGCAACTATACCTACGGATTATGCGGGTACTGCTAATTTGTTCGGAGGGATTTTTTTTCCGTTATATAGTAGAAACTTCTTGAATGCCCGCTTAAAACAGATTGGGCCAAAGAAAAAGATTTTGACGCCTTCCCTACGGATTTGATTTTCCAGGCATGATTACGAATTTTTTTCTTCGATCTAGAAGTGCGTTTCTTTGGAACGGCCATATTTTCTGTTGTATTCAGGTAGCTTTATTCGCGACTAGTCGCTATGTTGATCCATATCGATAGAATGGATATAATGAATGGAGAAATTCACAAATAACAAGAACGAGCAAACGGCCGTTGAGGAGAGAAAACTAGATATCGATGTATCAAATTTTTTAGTATTTAGTAAGTTTATGCGCCTAATCAATTATTAATTATTTGCAGTCTTGCCATTCAAAAGGATGGAATCAATTACAAATCTAATCATATCTTCCCTGTATCCGCGGATCCGGCCTATTTTTCTCTTAGAGTATATTTTTTGTATCGCCAATTTCTTTCCGAAGCAGCTGTGTAAGATTCGACCCTTGACGACTGCATTGGCTAGCCATGGATAACCAATATCTATATCAGATCCATCGCGAATAAGCAAGACGCGATTCGTGGATATTTTTGTGTTAAACCCCAATGTGTTTACATTGGGGGTGAAGCGATGAACATCGTAAAATCTTCCCGGTTCTACTCGTAGTTGCTTTCCCCCAATATCGATAATTGCGTATGTATCCACTTCGACTCCCTCCTATCATTTTTCCATTTTTTTTATACTGAGAAAAAAAAAAAAGTTTGCCCGTAAAACAAGTTGATTTGCTGATAAATTTTGTGACTCGAATAAGTATCTTGGTCATGTCTGAAGATTGTCAAGTTTCTTTTTCGTTATTTGCTCGATGAAATTAAAAACTTGAAAGATTTTAATATCTTGTTTAGTCGGAATTTGATTATTTTGTATGCATACATTCCATTCAGTGTCGTTCTCATACTTCCTCTTCCAGCGATAAATGGTAGGGAATAAATAATTGAATTTGGCTTCAATACGTCTGTGAAACTTTCAACCGAATATGCTTTGATTATTCCTTTGTGTCCACTAGTAGCTTCTTGTTGCACTGGATCGTTAGCGTTCTTTTTTCCAGAAGCTACAGCAGGTTTACGTCGGCTGTGCGCATTGTTCAACACCTTTTCTTTAGCAACTGCTATGCTTGTTTCCCTCGCTCTACTTCGGGAACAATTAGTGAATCGCTCGATACAACAGTATTTCTGGGTTTGGATCCCAAGAAGTGACTTTTGTGTGAAATTAGGGGTTTTGGTTGATCCGCTTACTCTGATCATGTCACTACTGGTTACCACTATAGGCGTCCCGGTTATGATTTACAGTGATAGTTACATGTGTCATGACTGAGGATACGTTAGGTTTTACGCTTATTTAAGCCTGTTTACCGCGTCGATGTCAGGGTCAGTTTTCAGCCCCAACCTGGTACAGCTTTACGTCTTCTGGGAATTAGTCGGAATGTGTTCTTATCTTTTGGTAGGTTTTTGGTTCGTAAGGTCAAGTGCTGCAAATGCCTGTCAAAAAGCCTTCGTCACCAACCGCATAGGAGATTTTGGATTACTCCTAGGGATTTTAGGTATATATTGGACAACGGGTAGTTTCGAGATTTCTGAATTGTGTGATTGATTCATTGAGTTGGAGGAGGCGGGATTTGTTAATTCGATTTTTGCAAATATAATTGCTCTTTTACTACTTCTAGGTCCAGTTGCTAAATCTGCTCAATTTCCACTTCACGTATGGTTACCGGATGCCATGGAAGGGCCCACGCCTATATCGGCTCTTATTCATGCAGCTACCATGGTAGCTGCCGGTATTTTTCTAATCGCTCGACTTTTCAACCTAATTTCGATGCTATTCCCGGCGATGTGTGTAATTTCCTGGGTAGGTGGGGTAACAGCCTTTTTAGGTGCCACATTAGCTCTTGCCCAGAAAGATCTAAAAAAGAGTCTTGCTTATTCCACCATGTCTCAGTTGGGATATATGGTTTCAGCCCTTGGCATCGGTGCTTATCGACCTGCCCTATTTCACCTCGTAACGCACGCTTATTCCAAAGCTTTATTATTTCTCGGAGCCGGTTCAGTGATTCACTCAATCGAAAAAGTTGTTGGATATTCACCTGATAAGAGCCAGAACATGTTCTTCATGGGTGGTTTACGTAGGTACATGCCAATTACTGGAACTACTTTTCTCTCAGGTACTCTTTCCTTATCCGGTATACCGCCCTTAGCTTGTTTCTGGTCCAAGGATGAAATTATTGCCGAAAGTTGGTTACATTCTCCTTTTCTCGGATTGGTAGCTTCCAGCACGGCAAGTCTTACGGCGTTTTACATGTTTCGCATCCATCTTCTCACCTTTGAGGGCGATCTCCGTAGCAATGAAACAGATTGGACCGATTTTAATAATTCTCACTCGTTTTCACGTAGTATTAATTTTTGGGGCGAGGATGAACTAGAATTGTCGATAAATCAAATAAGTCAAAATGCCGCATCTGTACAATATAGAGTCGCAAAAGCAAAAAGGTTATTCTCAGTACATTTGACCGACTCGAAGGAGTCTCCTCCGGCCCATTCTGGTCGGAGCTTGCCAAAACCTAAAGAATCGGGTTTTGCTATGACACTTCCTCTCGTGACATTGGCAATACCCACCACATTAGTCGGATTAGTAGGAATCGATCTTGCCGAAAAAACCACCGGTTTCAATCTGATTCCCGGGTGGTGGATTCTTCCATCCCATTTTGTTGAAATTAGTAAATATTTTGAAGTTTTAGCAAAAATATTGGTGAATTCCAGTGGGTCCTTGGGTTTATCTTTTCTTGGAATATTTATAGCCCTCAATATTTATGGTCAAACAAATATACTCGATGACAAGACGGACTTCACTGGATCAAACATGGTAGGTACTAATTTGATTAGTCCATTTAGACGTTTTGTTCAATCCTGGTCGCTGAATCGGGGTTATGTTGATTACTACTATGATATCTTTTTCGTGCGTAGTTTGACATTTTTTAGTAAGTTGGTTTCAAATTTCGATCGGCGCGTAATTGATGGTTTTGTCAATACAGCTGGCGCCTCAAATCTTTTTGCGGGGGAGGGTATACGTTACGGAGGAAATGGTAGGGTATCGCATTACTTATTTGTACTACTACTTGGAATCATTTTATTAATTTTGCTAATAAATAATATTCCACCCTTTCCATAAACTGCTATTTTCGTTTCACGAAGCTCCAATTCGCGTTCATTTCTCCCGACTATTCTGCATCTTCCCCATCTCTATATTTCCTTTTCGCTTTCCCTATTCTCCCTATTTCTAATCCTCAAATATTTTCCTTCCATGACATGAGGTGCAAGAATCCTGCGACTATTCTACTACGCCTCCTGGAAGGGGGGAATAGAAACCACTGATTGGTGATTGATCAATACGAATCATGGGAGGGGCTTGTAAGGTTGACTCGACCTTGTATTGGCCGATTGCCCCCCCCCTCCCATGCCCATGATTCGGGGGCCTTTCTATTCGAATGGGATTGCTATCGCCGCTGCCTCCCCCTATAATGGGAGTTAGGGCGTACGCGAAGTTTACAAAATGGCAGAGAAAGCTTAACTCCCTCCAGATTTGGAATTGGATTCCGGAAAAGAGGTCTTCAAGTGTGTATGAGACTGAATCCCCTACCATTTTCCTCGGTAGCTCAGCGGTAGAGCGGTCGGCTGTTAACCGATTGGTCGTAGGTTCGAATCCTACCCGGGGAGATGCGTATCTACGTCAAGAATTCCCAGTAATAGGAGAGTTGTATTTCACACATATGCCAAATCAAGTCGCGTTGGACCATGACCCACCAATCATTGAATGGTTTACTATCGTGCTTATTTCAAGCCTCAACACCAACAAGTGGAGACGGGAATACTGGCGCGTCCTTCCCTCACCCCCCCCCCCTTACGCTCCCTGAGCAGCTCCAAGGATCCCATTGAGGTGTCGTCTTTTAATAGTTTCCACTTCAATTCAATCCGGTGTATCGAATGACTGGAATGAGCGAATTAATCAGTCAACTGGGGGAGGGAAATCCAAAATTTTCTTGAGGATACGTATTAATAAATTCTAGTTATACAAAAAATTTGCTTCGTCCGCATAATTCCTGCGGAATAACCTATATTACTCCTCTCAATCCTATTTTTCAGTAGAGAGACTCCTATCATATTCATATAGTAAATAGTAACTGGTCTCCAACTTCTTACTTTTTTAAATACTGGAATTGGATTTTCCGTATCAGTAAAAGGAAAATATAGATCTTCCTCCTACTGATTTGGCTTTCAATTCTAAGGCTAGAGATCTAGACAGAGTGGGGAGTATCTAAGGAGGGAAACAACAGTTGTTTCACGACATCGAACTTTCATGAAGGAATTGTTTCATTGTTCGATCCAGTCATGCTTTACCAAACCGGAACGAATTGGATAGATATTCATAAGTTTCAAGCAACATATTATAGATAAGAAAATCCTGAAATGGGGAACGGTTCCGTCTCATCCATTTGTTTCTATGAACCAGAAGCCTAAACCGAAGAAATCGTTCCGGGAAATCCTCCGCTATCGTGTAGCAACCTAAACGAACGGGAGTAAATGTCTGTGGATATTGCAGATGTATATCTATGAAAGAGGTTTCCTTGATGTATTCGGAATCTCGCTCCTCCTCATCCGAAGGAAGATTATTCCACCGATTGAGAGATGAGTCGGGTTTCAATTTCGGATTATCTTCACGATAGAGAAAGAAATTTTTAATTTTCTTATTTGACATCTTTTGAAGGCGCTGCCTTCTCATACCGTAAATGGTGTAAAGCCTCCGCGCCAGTTCTTTTGTCGGCAACAAGTTGCGGCGCGAAGAAGGAATGTTAGGGTCTGGCTGGAACAGAAGCATGGGGTCCCAGATGAAGCGCCCCCCGAAAAGTCGAGTCGTTTCGTTAAATCGATCACAATGTGTTTCATACTCATTAGATGAGTCGCCAGAGATTCCCAATTCGAAAAATTGCTCACGTAACAACATATTATCCAATCGGTTTTCCAATCTTTTAATGGAGTTATCTGTTACATTAGTGACAGATTTCTCGAAGCTGAAAAGATACCCGCTTTTCTCGCGCCACTTACTTTTCTCCCCCTTAATCTTATTGAATTCGAAATCTTGTTGGGGTATATAATTCTGATTGTAGTAAAGGAGAATTAAGTTATACAAATGGTTGGGTTCGGATAATACCCCCATCAATTCGTAAGTCCCGCTTCGCAGGAAACGGAGACGCCAAGCCTTGTGGGACCAAGTAATCTCACGCGATATATCTGTCGTTGAGTTTATTAATTCGGGTGACTGTTGCATCTCGAAATCGGTTAGACTACTAAGTCTCCCTCTTCTCAGAGATTTAGAAGAGCAACTTGAAGAGGTTACACCTGAGCAATACTTGGGTTTTCCAATAGGAAAGGGAGGAGAGAAACTATTACTGCATCGACTCCCCTCTCTATAAATTTCTGAACGTGATAAATTATTCGAGAGGTTTTCTAGGAGGCCACAAGCTAGGTTTAAGTCATTCTCTACGAGTTTGTCGATAGCAATGAAATTCTCCCTTTTCCTCATATCCATTTGGAACGAATCGCGAGCTACTAATTCAGCTAGTAGCCCTAGGAGATGCGAAAACATAGTGAATTCATCAATTGTTGATTCGGTTATTGAAGGTTCCACATACCAGTTAGACAAGTAATAAAATCGCATTTTTAACGCGTCACGACCAATAAATGGAATATTTGTGAGATAAATATCTATCAAACTATTCTTCGAAGTGGCTTCCGCCATCTTGTAGGAAAAGATTTCCCATTCAGAATCAGATTCCATCCCATTGCCCATATCACTAACAGTCGAATGTTGTCTATGCAAAGCTAATCCAATTGCGTTGCTACATACAAACTTTTTCCTTTTGGAAGTACCTATTAATAACGCTTCATTAGCGAGAAAGAATAAATCTCGTTTACTATAACCTGCAGTTCCAGACACAGTACTTTCAAGAAGAGGCGGATCAGCCCCTACTTCGAAACCTTTGATACGTAATAGAATTGACAATTCTTTCTGACGTTGACACCCATTGGACTTTCGGAAATTTATTAATTAGTTTAACCGATTCGGAGCTACTGAAGCTGGATCTATCCTCGCAGGTACGTGAGTCGTGGCAATAACGACATTCTTGCGGATGTTGGAGTTGCCGAGCTTGTGACCAATACTCTTCAATATTTGGCAAAGTAAAAATTTGGGATCAGCTTCTAGCTTATTATACGAACGATGAATATTCAATTCATGAATATCTTGAATCCATAGTGTACAAGGAGACATTTCTCTCGCTATTTCAAAGACGATATTTAATCGGTGTACGCTCTCTTTCGAGATGAAATTTCCACGTACATTATTGAAAAAGGATCGGTTGTATATGAACTTCTTTAGTGGTAGTTTCACCACTGGAAAGTAGGAGTTGAATGCTACATCTCTAATAATAGAGGATCGCCCAGTTTCTATAGGTCCTACTAGCAAAATTCCTCTAGATGGTAATAATCCCGATTGGAGTGAAATAGGTATGTCACCACATGGCATGTTTAGTAGACTGTCTCCTCGTCTTGTTGTTGCTGAAAGTAGAATATTTCTCCCAAGGGCGGAAAAAGCCCACTTCTCCGCAGGATCCAACTTACGGATCTTGTGACCCAATAGATCATTTTGCCAGAATTGAAGTAAGTATGCCAAAACATTGGATCTTTCTTGTGGGTAAGGTTCATGAAAAATATTGTTGCTCAATAAATCATAATTGGATTTCGATTTCGATGCATACCTGTAGAGAATCTTAGTCGTTACTAAATATTGAGTCAGTAGTTCTTTATTACTATCTAAAATATCAGAGCTTTCCCTACGAAATATCCATGAATCAAGTTCATTTTTCACGAGAAGGAAAAAAATTATATTACTTACACAATTCAAGAATCTATTCAAGGAATGGATTAGTAGATCTCTCGTTAACATTTAGCTTGTCGGGGGGGAATACATTACCTTTTTTAAATAGGATCCACGCATTGGGTCTGTTAAATATTCAATAGTATCGAAACGTTTCCACGAATGAAAAGAATTGGAACCCGAAACGGCAGACAAAGGATGTTTCAGTAACGCGAGAGCAAATAATATGGAGAGAATGCAGCAATAGGAGATAGGCCTATTGGAAAATTGAGATACCGACCATTCCCCTGGATGTAACATATCTGCTTCATCAGGAATTTTTTCGAGAATGAGGAGATCTTTCTCGGGTAATATAGTATTAATAGAATTGTTTCCGAATCTCAATCCTATCCTTTGCAGGCTTCGGAGTAAATAGCCTTTCGCGCCACCTACTAAATCCTCAGCAATTCTTTCAGAAATTCTAGGAAGATCCTGATTTGAATCATAACTTATCTTAAGTACTATTTCTGGATATGTTTCTCTAATTAGATCGCAGAAGTATCTCCACCAAGTGGGGGTAAAAAACAGGGGTATATAATCTATCAATAAGCTCCATTTTTTGCCGATACTATCTTTCCAAAAGATCCAAGAGATCTTATATCCGTTTAAATCTTTTGATAATTCATTAAAATTGATGAAATGGGACGGGCCAGTAGCTTCTTCCCGGGCAGATGAATCTGCGAACCCCGTATCTTCGCGGGGAACCTCCTTTCCAATTGATCCTGCTACAAATCTCGATGTTACATCATTGCATAATGAGAATCTCAGCGACCAATAAGGTGTATCCAATTCTTCCGGTTCCCAGAAATACTCAGTAGACAAACCGTTTTGATAGACTCGATTTCTGGTGGAACCATTTCTCGAGTCTAATCCATCTTCAACAAACTTTTCCGAATTGACTCGATCTAATATCAGATTCCGACGAGGTTGGGATTGCTGATGATCCGACCACGAATCGGAGTTTACCGACGCCTTCTCCAAAGAAACTCTATCGTTACTGCACAAAGATAGGAACGAGTCTGTCCCTTCACGAAGGGATGAGCTCAAACTTGCCAGTAACCCATTCAGATCCGAAATAGAATTGGGAAGTCCATCTAAATGAGTTACTATTGTCGCAGATTCATGCAGATTAGGCAAAATGAATTGAATTGGTGTGAGTAAGTGACCAGCTACCTTCCCTGCTGTTTGTTTCGAGAAATTGGATGATAACGAATCTGACAGTTGGGGATGAATAAATGAGATGATATCAGATGAGATGGCTTTCTCGTGGGAGCCCACAGAAAAGTTTTCTAACACGTCGAGATAACTACTGTTGCATTTCCCGATGAAGAAACCCCTTTCAATTCTTGGGATGAAGTTATATCCAGCACGGCTCCGTATAGGTGAGTCGTTTATTTTATCCATTTGATCGGAAATGCTTTTTGGAATACCCCCACCAATATTCCTAATTGAATTCCCTTCACGACTTAAATCATACAGAAACAGATTCCAAATTTGCCTCCCCGTAATGGAAAGAGCCTCACTCGAGAATCCTGCTCGGATAGCTTCGATGCGAGGCAACCCGGGAAAGGTGGAATTCGACGCAGGTTTCAGTGCGGCCGAGGATCCTACCGATTTTTCACTTCTTAACAGTCTAGACTCGATGAAGAAACTTTTTCTTTCTTCAAGAATTGTTTTGAGAAAAAGTATCTGTTCGTCAATGTAACCACCAAATAAACTTGATAAAAAATCAAGCTCAATACGACTCATTTTGTTCAATTTCTCGAAATCTATATCGTCCAATTTTTCGATGCAGTAATCAATGGTATCTATCAGAGTTTTCTGGCGAATAGCCTCAGCAACAATCATTTCAGAAAGAAATAACACATTGAGAAATCGATGAAAATATTTCTTGGTATGTTGATTGGTACTACGGAGACTGACACCAGTATTATTTAGCAACTTGCTTTCCACTATTGACACACGGCATATTAATTCCTCCAAGTCGTACTTCATCGCTTCTCCCAAGAATTTTTCGACAGGCGAAAAAGACAAATCCCCTGTCGTATCGAGCCATCTATGCACATTTGATTGAACATTCCTACACTCATGAATTCGGAAGGTAACAGATTCGTTCAGTAGACGCTCTACGTCATCCTTCCACTTGAATACTGTTTAGTCAGTTGCAATTCTTGTTACACTGGTGTATTCCCCCGTCCATCCATCCAACCAATATTTGATTTGGTAGAAATATTCAGTGGATAACGCGCAGAGATAATCGTGGAGAAGAAATATGTATGTTGAGTAGAGAGGTATGATTCTATTTCGCCCATATAATTTAACTAGAGAATATATTGAATCTAGGTCCCCCCCCCCTTTCAATTTGTTTAAAAAATTAGTATTTTCATTTCGATTAGTTGTTTCCTTAGGTATCTCTAAAGATGCTTTAAAATAGTTTGGAAGAATCTCATTGAAGTCGAAGTATTCGCTATTTGCTAACCTAAGTTTCTTGCCAGATATTTTGGTAAACGGCATATTTTCCCTTATTCCCGATGGAAAAAATCCTTTCTCGGATTTGATGCTATTACCGACGTCAATAACTATCTCCCCATCAAGAATACGGTTTGATTTCTTAATTCTTGAAAGGAAGTCAGTGAATCGGCTTATTAATTGATTTTTAATTTGTGAATAAGCGTGTAGAACGGGAAAGTTTTTCCTATCTTCTCCATAATCTAATCCGGATATAAAGTTGCGAAACAACATCGTTTTTTTACAAGACGTAAACGAAGATAAGTTGGAAAAGGCTTCTTGCTCAAAGGAGAATGCCGATCCATCCCCTCGCTGATCTGCTGAATCTGCGGATTTAAGTATCCCTTTGTCACAGGGGTCCAATACTACGGGACTTAATGAATCGTTTCCCAACCGTATTGCTTGTAACAGATCCAGATCTTGCTCGTGATGAATTTTCCAGAGAAGCGACGAATCAAAATTGTTTTGGTGGCAGTCACTTCCGTTGTTGGAAACTATTAAGTGGTTATAGAATTTGAAAAACCTAAGTAAATTTTGCAGATACCTACCCCCACGAACCACTTGAATCCCTTCAGTTTCATCCTTGAATCTATCCCCGCTAAATAGTAGGTAATCCCTCGTTATACGTGCTTTCCATCTACCGAAAACCGGGGAAGTCGTGACACCATAACAAATTTTTTTCTCCTCCTTTGAGGAACCTGCAGAAATTAAAATATCTTTGTTCGAACCTAAGTGGTAGGGAGCCGGTACTCCTTTCCCCCCATTTCTTCCAACAGATAAAAATTTTTTGAATCGAAGGAAGCAATCGTAGGAAAAATTGCCAGAATTTTCTGTCTGTTTCTTTCTTATCCCATCACCTCCATTAATGACTTTCGTTAATACAAAACTTTTCTCGATCGAATTTTTGTCACTTAAGCGATGCATAAAAATTGGTATCGTCAGCAACATCAGCATCTCCAGGGTGATGCTACTACCCCTCATTACTGAATGACGCAGATTACAGAAAAACAGTGAACTTAGAAATCACAAGTCAGATAATCTGATAGAAGGTTCAGCAGTGGAAGCTGGACTAACTACAAGTTCTTCGAGATGTTGGTTTCCCAATGATTCGGAGAAGTAGTTTAATGCATCGACTTCTAAGAAGTCCCAAACTTCAGATGAAAAATATGGGCCCCTTACTCTTTCTCTTACCACCTTTTTCTTTTTCGCCATAGTTTTTTTTTCCATATTAGTTCTGAGACTATTTATCTACCTATTTCCCATATTTATTATACCGAGAATTTCGAAAATTTCAAGATGGGATGGAAGAAATATATCAGACGAGTCTAGTTATTTTCGTAACGTAAATAGCCGCATCCAAAACTGGAATGAAATCGGGAATTCTCAGATGTTATTGTCGAAAAGACCCGCATATAGCCCATTCACCTCAGCAAATTCTTTCCGCCCTAAGCAAGCAGAGTGGTATGCCGAATGGGCGAACGACGGGGATTGAACCCGCGAGTGATGGATCCACAATCCATTGCCTTGATCCACTTGGCTACGTCCGCCCCCTTTGTTATTTGTTTTTGTTAAGGGGCTCCCCGAATGTGAACAAGATCCATCCTTTAAGCTAGATAGATTCTTCGATTGATACACATCCATATTAACTGCATGTATATAACAAGGCAACAGAGAATCTGTAAAATGAAAAATGTACTCCCAACTCCTTCTACTCAAAAATTGAAGGATTACAAGCATTCAGCAAATCGGAATAGTAACTCTTTTCAAGAGTTAAATCTCAGAAGGATATTTCAACTTTTCTTTCTCCTCAATTCAAGGTGGGAGTGACCGTGAGATTGTGACAGGCCGTTATTCTCCCCTCTTTTCGTTCTACCGTAGGAACTTTCTTCCTTTTTCATTGGACACCAAACTCCATCTTCCGAAGTTGAAGGGTTTGGTATCCAGTTGTGCTGCATAACCAGACGGCAATTATCCGTTTATAGAAGGGGCTTCGACAGAAGCTAAGTCTAGGGGGAAGTTATGAGCGTTACGTTCATGCATGACTTCCATACCTAGGTTGGCGCGGTTTATAATATCAGCCCAGGTGTTTATAACACGACCTTGACTGTCAACCACGGATTGGTTGAAGTTAAAACCATTCAAGTTGAATGCCATAGTGCTGATACCTAAGGCGGTGAACCAGATACCTACTACGGGCCAAGCAGCTAAAAAGAAGTGTAGAGAACGAGAATTGTTGAAGCTAGCATATTGGAAGATCAAACGACCGAAGTAGCCGTGAGCAGCTACGATGTTGTAAGTTTCTTCTTCTTGACCAAACTTATAACCTGCATTGGCAGACTCATTCTCAGTAGTTTCCCTAATCAAACTAGAAGTTACCAAAGAACCATGCATAGCACTGAATAGAGAGCCGCCGAATACGCCAGCTACACCCAACATGTGGAAAGGATGCATAAGGATGTTGTGCTCAGCCTGGAAGACGATCATGAAGTTGAAAGTACCAGAAATGCCCAGAGGCATACCGTCAGAGAAACTTCCTTGACCAATTGGGTAGATCAGGAAGACGGCGGTAGCAGCTGCGACTGGAGCTGAGTAAGCGACAGCAATCCAAGGACGCATACCTAAACGGAAGCTTAGTTCCCATTCGCGACCCATGTAGCAAGCTACACCAAGTAGGAAGTGAAGAACGATCAGTTCATAGGGACCACCATTGTAAAGCCATTCATCGACGGAAGCTGCTTCCCAGATTGGGTAGAAGTGTAACCCAATAGCTGCAGAAGTAGGGATGATAGCACCAGAGATAATGTTGTTACCGTATAGCAAAGAACCAGAAACGGGCTCGCGAATACCGTCAATATCTACAGGAGGAGCTGCGACGAAAGCGATGATAAAAACAGAGGTTGCGGTTAGTAGGGTGGGAATCATCAAGACACCGAACCATCCAATGTAAAGACGGTTTTCGGTGCTGGTGATCCAGTCGCAGAAGCGACCCCATAGGCTTGCGCTTTCGCGTCGTTCTAGAGTTGCGGTCATGGTAATTTTTGGTTTCCGAGAAGGAGTTAGTGATTCCCCAGGCTAGTAAGCCTGTTAATTTGTAGTGTATCACAAAAACCTATCTGTGTCAACCGAAATTGATTGAGTCTCTAGAATTCTTGGATACAGAGGCTTTTTCCCCGTATCTCAAAATTTTTTGTTAACTATTTCACAACCTGGATTCCCTAAAACAAAAGGAAGGGGAGAAATGAAATTTTTCTCCTACGTGATGCGCGCCCCAAATCAATTTTGGTCTCTAAGAAACTAACCCTGCGTCAAGCCTTTCTACGAACGAATCACTCCGCAGCTTCGCATCGACCAACGTATTACAAATATTGTAATAATTAACGAACTGAGGAGGAAGTAGTCGTCAACCCCTCACTCATCCATTTCTGCGTAGTGTTTCTCGATTCCCCGATACTTGCGCCCCGATTCCAATCCACAATCTTTTCGTTGTGGATTGGAACGAATCTAAACAAAACTAACGGAAGTGGGCAAAAGCTTTGTTAGCTTCCGCAACTTTGTGAGTCTCCTCCTTTTTCCGTATGGCACTACCAGAATTTCTGGCGGCATCCATCAATTCATCACTCGATCTTAAAGCCATACTTCGACCTGAGCGTTTTCGACACGCGATCAATGACCACCGGATGGCCGAAGCTTTTCCTTTTGCAGGTACTACTTCAACGGGAACTCGATAAGTTGATCCACCTACACGTTTAGTTTCTGTGACTACATCGGGAGTTACCCCACGAACTGCCTGTCGCAGAACAGACAGCGGATTCCTATTTGTCTTTTATCTAATCCGCTTCATAGCCTGATAAAAAATCTGATAAGCAAGTGATTTTTTGCCGTTTTTCAGAATACGATCAACTAGCATGTTTACTAATCGATTGCGATAAATTGGATCCGATTCGATATTTCTAATTTTGTTCACTACACTGCTCCGATGTACCACGAGTTTACAACTATGTCAGACTTCAACCAATTTTTTTTTCCGGCGGTGTCTTAAGCTACTATTTTGGCTTCTTTACTCCATATTGTAGAGTGGATCCGCCGGTTAGTGGGGGATCTCCCTCCAAACTGCACGTGCGACTTTCGCCGAATACAGCTTTCCATATGATTGAATAAGAACTACCCAAATGGTTTTCAACCAATTTTTCTTCGTTACGCAAATCATATTTACTCATTGCACATTGAGCATCCGTTTCCTTCTCTTCCACGGAGAAAGAAGAACTAGGTATGGGAAGGAAAAATCTTGCAATTCAGTTATCTTACTAGTAATGTCCGTAGGTTTATCGATCCAATTGGTACATGTATACAAAGTCTCCGCCGAATCTCCGTAGTCGTAACCCGAACCTGTTCCGGAAGGAAAAGACTTTTTAGGTGGGAGTCCGGGTAAAACTCAACTTAACCTATTGGAGTAAAATACCTTAGACACCAAGTTGTTTCACACAAATAGACCGGTAATAGTCAATCTTTGTAGTAGCAGGCTTCCGTCCCCCGGCAATACTGGGTCGGCTACACATTTAACATATCAGAACAACTGATACGGAATCATTGCGATGATACGAGTTGTGACAATGCTCTGCGACGCACTGGAACGCCCTTTTTTACGATCCTTCACTCCTACAGCATCTAGGGATCCTCTAACGATGTGATACCTAACGCCGGGTAGGTCTTTGACCCTTCCGCCTCTCACGAGGACCACCGAATGTTCCTGCGAATTATGGCCAATACCTGGTATGTA